CTTTGGCTGGATTATTCGTAACTGCATATTTGCAATACAGGCGCGGCGATCAGTTGGACCTTTGATTAAGTAACATCTCTTTTTAAATAACATCTCTTTTTTCTTGACCTCCTGCGGATTAAAGAAAGGAGGAGGTCAAATCAAATTCGGGTTGCTGCTTAAGTTAGTAAAGTTATTTCATTGTAATTCGACCTAAGCTAAGAAGAACAGAATCACGCTCTGTAGGATTTGAACCTACGACATCGGGTTTTGGAGACCCGCGTTCTACCGAACTGAACTAAGAGCGCTTTCTTATCACAATATAAAAGACCGTAAATAAATCAATTTTTTTTGTAACCCCCCACTATATATATATCTTGCATGCATATGTATCATAAAGAAAGGGTTATGTATGTCCAATTTTCATTGATCTCAATTGATCCTTCATTACTACACATAGGAGAAGTAATAAATAGGGATGACAGGATTTGAACCCGTGACATTTTGTACCCAAAACAAACGCGCTACCAAGCTGCGCTACATCCCTTTCAATTAGCCTACAGTGTCATTGTAGAGAATCCCCGTCTTGTTTTCCACATCGTAATTTCCTCTATTGATATACTATACAATTTATCTTGCCATTTCTTCTTTGTTCATCTCATATTTATATACATATAAACATATAATAAAAGAATAATACAATTATCTTAAAAAAAATGATAAATTTACCTTTACTCTATTTATTATTTAAATTTATTTCTATATATAGAATTCTATTATTAAGATTAATAAAATAATTCTATTAAACTCTAAATTTTATTAAAATTTAGAAATCTAGAAATTAATAAATATATTTTATATTAAATATTTTATTTTTATTATAGAAAATAATAAATAAAATAAGAATATTTAATTTCAATAGTAATCTAAATTATTACTATAAATTGAATTTCATTTTATAAACCCAACATATAAATAAATTGATATCGGTAATATTCATAAAATAAGTGGACATCTTTTTCTGTTGTAAAGAAAGGAAAGAAAATAGAATTTATCGGGTCGCTATATCCATTTTAGTTAGGGATTCCCCGTACAAATACAAGTGATCCTTAACTACATATGTATCTGATCATATATGTATTACAATAAAAAAAGGAGGATTTTCAATGCGAGATATAAAAACATATCTTTCTGTGGCACCCGTGTTAAGCACTCTGTGGTTCGGGTCTTTAGCAGGTCTATTGATAGAGATCAATCGTTTATTCCCAGATGCGTTGACATTCCCTTTTTTTTCATTCTAGTTAGGGATGAAGAAGCTTAAAGATACAATAAATTATCTGTGACTAACTCCCCCCCCCTTCTTTGTTTTGTTCTTGACTGTCGTTTTTTTAGGATAAAAAAAGAAGATTCACCCGGAACGAAACTCGGGTTTAGGCTGAATTAATAATTAATAGAGGGAGAACATAAATGAAAAAAAAAATAAGGTTCGAGGACAACAAAAGCATACAAGATACTTAAATTTAATACTGGTACTAATTTAATTGATAGTTAGAAATCGTTGTATTACTTATTATTTCTCTATTGATATTGATTGCAATGAAATATTTCAGAATTGGATTTATTTCGAGTCAGCAACTTCTTTCTTTCTTGTTTCGGATCGAAAATGGAAGAGTTGGGTAAATCCAAAATAAAAAGGGAGGTTCATGGCCAAGGGTAAAGATGTGAGAGTAAGAGTTATTTTGGAATGTAACAGTTGTGTCCGAAACGATATTAATAAGAAATCACGGGGTATTTCCAGATATATTACTCAAAAGAATCGACACAATACGCCTAGTCGATTGGAATTGAGAAAATTTTGTCCCTATTGTTACAAGCATACAATTCATGGGGAGATAAAGAAATAGATAAAATGTAACGCGTGTGTAAACCCTCCAAGGAACAGGAATCAATTACATAATAATATAATAATATATATATAAAATATAAATAAACTATAAAAATAAAAACAACCAAATCCTATTTCGGTCGGATCAAAAATTAGAATTAAGAAATAGGATTTTAAAGATAAGGAATAAACCATGGATAAATCCAAGCGACTTTTTCTTAAAAAAAAGCGATCTTTTCGTAGGCGTTTGCCCCCAATTGGGTCGGGGGATCGAATTGATTATAGAAACATGAGTTTAATTAGTCGATTTATTAGTGAACAAGGAAAAATATTATCTAGACGAGTGAATAGATTGACGTTGAAACAACAACGATTAATTACTATTGCTATAAAACAAGCTCGTATTTTATCTTTGTTACCTTTTCTTAATAATGAGAAACAATTTGAGAGAACTGAGTCGACTCCTAGAACTACGGGTCCTCGAACTAGAAATAAATAGATAGGCCTATTCCTCAATTGCAATTGAATCAAAATTCCAATCCGAACCCCAACTCAGATTTATTTTTTGTTCGAAAAATTCGAGAATCCAGATTGGATTGTCACGTTGTAAGAAAAAAGGCGTAAGGTAAATAAAGTAAAAAAATATTTCTTCTTTTTTTTTATTGAAGCATGTTCATTCATTTTGACTATATTTATCTATCCTATTAATTTATACTCGACCTTCCCGGAGCTCATTCTCCGGGGGCTCCGTTTAAATCATTACGGTGTATTCCCTCCCTTATCTGTATTCCCTCCCTTATCTGTATTCCCTCCCTTATCTGTATTCCTTCCCTTATGATAAAAAAATGGGATATCATAATCATGCATCCTGTATTTCTCTAAGTATTCCTCTAAGGTAACGCCAGAAATAGATCGAAAAGGAGCGACTGGGTACTTAGGAGCGACTCGGTAATCATCTATGATCCTAGAGTTAGTTAGAGTTAGAGTAAATCCCGTAAAAAGAATTCATACTCAGGACCGCGATTTGTGCAAGCATTTTACGATTAATAAGTCGCTTCCTCTTGTACATATCATGTATTGATCTATTATAACTATTGTATAAATCATTCTCACGAATGCCTGCATTTATCCGAGTGATCCACAAACGACGAAAATTTCTCTTTTGCCTGCCCCTATCCCGATGAGCAGAAACTAAGGCTCTCATTTTCTGTTGAAAAGTAGTTCGAGTAAGTCTTGAATGAGCCCCTCGAAAGGTTGATGCAAATAAACGAATTTTTGTTCTACGTCTCCGGGCTATATACCCTCGTCTAATTCTGGTCATTGAATCAAATGAAACTTTGATGAATATGAATAACTAATTGATTTATTTTCTTTCAGTCATTCTTTTCTCCTTTCCTGGTCTATTAATAACAAAACGGATTCTTCCGATGTATAAAAAAATTCCAATGGCTTTTGCTACTATGACCTTCCCAACCACGATTTTTTCCAGGCATTTAACCCCGAAATAAGGAAATTGTATTGATACTAGGTATCAACAAAGAACAAAACAGTAAATTGTAAATTAAGTTGAGTAGAAAGTATCAATAAATAGTAAAGGTAAATGCATAAATAAATAGTGGGTTCCATCGTTTCTATGGTTGCTTCTTAAACGGTGAGGTCCTCTCTATACACCGGAGCCCCTCCCTTCATTTAATCAATGTTATTAGTAACTTGTACAGTTCACATTCTTTGACTCTACCCATGAATTATCCAGTAATAGGTCTTTTCACAATGAGATCTACCCATACAGTAACGGTATTTAATTACAAAGGTTGGCTAGGTAGCTGACCCTGTTAGTCCGTTCTTGCAAGAGTGGGAGCTTAATTCTTTTGCTTCTTAACTTAAATACTATTTGATTTTCCCCCGCTTAATGGATAACCATTTGCTACCAATGGGGAATTGCTTCTCATCTCCAATTGAGGTGATTGGATTTGCACCAATAGAAACCATAAATTTCATACACAATGGAGGTTTGTTTTTTTAGCTTCATATATTGAATGGAATTCTTCCATCCTATTCATTGGTACTGGTCATTGATACTGGAAAAACTTTTCCTTTATTTTGTTCCAGCTCATGATCTGAACGAGTCGCACATACACCCTAGTACATGTTCCTCGACGCTGAGGACATCCCCGAAGAGCGGGGGATTTTGTTACATTTTTTATTGGCTGTCTTGTATTTCTAATAAGTTGTTTAATGGTTGGCATGCTAAATCGTATATAAATGGTCTGGTTTAGATCAATCCTAACCGGATGATTATAAATTATTCTTATTTTTTTTTTTTTTTACCTTATTTTACCCCGGTAAGCAGATAAAAAATGAAATTTAGGTTCATCCGAATTATGGTTCAAAATGGAATCTCGGATTTACCTGAAATCCCCGGCATTTTCGGCCGCTACAAGATCAACAATTCCATAAGCTTGGGCTTCTGTTGCTGACATAAAAACATCCCTTTCCATGTCTTCGGATACAACCCATAAAGGTTTGCCCGTTCTTTGTACATAAACCCTTGTGAGGGTTTCGCGAAGTTTCAGCAGTTCTTCCGCTTCTAGGATAAATTCTCCTGTTTGTGCCTTATAAAAAGAACTAACAGGTTGGTGGATCATTACCCTGATGATATAACATAATGAATGGTTCCTCGATCTCGTACGAGCGGACGAAGGAAAGAGATGAAGAATAACAAGAAAAGAATAAAATAAGAATAGATATATAATTGAACAACCGTACAGGCATTTTTTGTGCATACGGCTCCACAATGGAATTTACTTTTCCTTTCGGTCGAGCAAAAAGAGAAATAGGATCCATCAAATCCCAATCTTTAAGTGATCCATTTACCAACCTTCTTTTCGGGGGGGGGTTCAAAAATACTATGATGGTTCCGTTGCTTTCTATATTTAGCATTTATCTCGTATGTGATTCAGCAATCCCAAAGTTTCTTTTTGATCCGATCAAAATAAAAAAGTAAAAAAAAATGATCATTTTTTTTTTGAGTACTCTTTCATAACATAAATATTGGAAAGAGACTTCTGGTGTGAAAACAAAAAAGTTTGTGACGCTGAAATGAATCCCGGATAGATAAGATCAAATCGGAGATACTTTTTGTCTCATATTACTCGCCCGATACATAATCTCATGTTATGAAAAAACAATAATGGTTTGTTCATATCGAACTCGAAGTGCCATGCTATTATTACTTAATATTCGTATTCTTATTCATATTACATGTCGCGAAGGCATAGTCTTATTTTTTCTCTCAAATCAAATAAAAAAACTCATTGGCGCCAAGCGTGAGGGAATGCTATACGTTTGGTAATTTCTCCTCCGACCAGGATAAAAGATCCCATTGAAGCGGCTAATCCCATGCATATTGTATGTACATCTGGTAGCACAAATTGCATAGTATCATAAATGGCTACTCCGGGCATTACCCACCCGCCGGGGGTGTTTATAAACAAATAAAGATCCTGGGTCTCATCTTCTATACTGAGATATACCATGAGACCAATAAGTTGGTTTGAGATCTCGCTATTAACGCCTTGGCCTAAAAAAAGTAATCTTTCTCGATGAAGTCGGTTGATTAGGACAAAATTTTATCCCTTAGGAACCGTACACGCACCTTTGGATGCATACGGTTCAAAAAAAATTGCGAAAAAAAAAAGAATCAATGTGTTGATTCCAGCCCGCCTTCTTTTTATAGTTAAATTTTATAGTTAAAGTATAGTAGGACTTTTCCACTTCTTAATGAAGGGGCTTTTTCTTCTATTTTTTTAAGAAAGATGATTTTTTGATCGCCTCTCCGTAAAAACGGAGATAATCCACTAAACTTATCGAATTAATCTCTCATTGATGTATTGTTTCATCGAAATCCAATCCAAATTACGATGTAATTTTCTTGTTCCTGAATGGGTCCCCTCAATTTTTTTAGGTTTATATTCTACTCCGGGTAAAGATCCGCCCGATTTCAATTTGCACATATAGGACAAATGATCCCAATACCACTTTTTTTGGTACGACTTTTTTTCAATCATTTCTTTCATGCCTTTCTTACGACAAATATTTGATGTAGTCATCATATTATTTCATTGATTGACAGTTTGAGATCGTTCATATGCTATAAAGTAATGACTTATGTATGGATAGAAGTGGTAATCATACATATATTACCAATCGGGTATTTTCTGAACGGAGCCTGGATACTTCATTTTATTGGTCCAACCAAGCAAGCCAACCATAAATTTTTATAATGGATAATATTAATATTGATCTCAACCCCCTCAAAAATGGATCTAATTGCACTTCACGCTCCAAATTATTGATGGTTTTCAAGCAATCTTTTTTGGGCGAAACAGAGGGTATCTCCAGCGGGGGAGAGAACGGGGAAATCCCATACGACCCAATATGTCTGACAAGTCGCACTATATGTCAACCCAAATTGCATCTTCCTCTCCAGGACTCCGAAAAGGTACTTTTGGAACACCAATAGGCATCAACTGAAAGAAAGGGTAGTTGAGTATTATATTTTACTTTGATGTGGAAACGTAATGTTGTATTTTATCCATATATATTGGAAAATTCCTAGAGTAAGACGAAATGAATAAAGGTAAATTATTACGAATGGGCAGGGCTGTTCAAATGATGAACAAGTATCTACGCATTCGCTCATAGAAAATGGGACCAATCTACCCATTGCGTATTGGTACTTATCGGGTATAGAATAGATCTGCTTATCTTTGTTCCTACAAACAGAATTGTTCCATTATTACCAACGAAATGGAATTAAATAAATATTCACCCTTGCTCCGAAATAATCCACTGAAAGGGAGAGGTCCCTAGCATAGTCTTTTCCAATGCGATAAAGTTACATAGTGTCTATTTTTCTTTGATAAAGGGGTATTTCCATGGGTTTGCCTTGGTATCGTGTTCATACCGTCGTATTGAATGATCCGGGTCGCTTGCTTTCTGTACATCTAATGCATACAGCTCTCGTTTCTGGTTGGGCCGGTTCAATGGCTCTGTACGAATTAGCAGTTTTTGATCCCTCCGACCCTGTTCTTGATCCAATGTGGAGACAAGGTATGTTCGTTATACCCTTCATGACTCGTTTAGGAATAATCAATTCATGGAGCGGTTGGAGTATCACAGGAGGGACTATAACGAATCCGGGTATTTGGAGTTACGAAGGTGTGGCTGGGGCACATATTATGTTTTCTGGTTTGTGCTTCTTGGCAGCTATCTGGCATTGGGTATATTGGGATCTAGAAGTATTCTGTGATGAACGTACAGGAAAACCTTCTTTGGATTTGCCCAAGATTTTTGGAATTCATTTATTTCTTTCAGGATTAGCTTGCTTTGGGTTTGGTGCATTTCATGTAACAGGCTTGTATGGTCCTGGAATATGGGTGTCTGATCCTTATGGACTAACCGGAAAAGTACAATCTGTAAATCCTGCGTGGGGGGTAGAAGGTTTTGATCCTTTTGTTCCGGGAGGAATAGCCTCTCATCATATTGCAGCAGGTACATTGGGTATATTAGCGGGCCTATTCCATCTTAGTGTTCGTCCGCCCCAACGTCTATACAAAGGATTACGTATGGGTAATATTGAAACTGTCCTTTCCAGTAGTATCGCCGCTGTCTTTTTTGCAGCTTTTGTTGTTGCTGGAACTATGTGGTATGGCTCCGCGACTACCCCGATCGAATTATTTGGTCCAACTCGTTATCAATGGGATCAAGGATACTTCCAGCAAGAAATATATCGAAGGGTTGGTGCCGGACTAGCCGAAAATCAGAGTTTATCAGAAGCTTGGTCTAAAATTCCCGAAAAATTAGCTTTTTATGATTACATTGGCAATAATCCAGCAAAGGGGGGATTATTTAGAGCGGGCTCAATGGACAACGGGGATGGAATAGCTGTTGGATGGTTAGGACATCCCGTCTTTAGAGATAAAGATGGGCATGAGCTTTTTGTACGTCGTATGCCTACTTTTTTTGAAACATTTCCAGTAGTTTTGGTAGACGGAGACGGAATTGTAAGAGCCGATGTTCCTTTTAGAAGGGCAGAATCGAAGTATAGTGTCGAACAAGTAGGAGTCACTGTTGAGTTCTATGGTGGCGAACTCGATGGAGTGAGTTATAGTGATCCTGCTACCGTGAAAAAATATGCTAGACGTGCTCAATTGGGTGAAATTTTTGAATTAGATCGCGCTACTTTGAAATCTGATGGTGTTTTTCGTAGCAGCCCAAGGGGTTGGTTTACTTTTGGGCATGCTTCGTTTGCTTTGCTCTTCTTTTTCGGACACATTTGGCATGGTGCTAGAACCTTGTTCAGAGATGTTTTTGCTGGTATTGACCCAGATTTGGATGCTCAAGTGGAATTTGGAGCATTTCAAAAACTTGGAGATCCAACTACAAGGAGACAAGTAGTCTGATACAATATTGCTCTTGTATCTTTCGCCTCCATTGGATTTTTGTGATTTAACTTTGACATAGAGTACTAGAGAAATCTTGATTTGAATCACCGCCCCTTTCTTTGACTCTTGTCCTTTCTTAATCTGGGAAATGATCCCAAATGAACAGGTGTGGAAGCTATAATTGTAAACCACGATCGAATTTATGGAAGCATTGGTTTATACGTTCCTCTTAGTCTCGACTCTAGGAATCATTTTTTTCGCGATATTTTTTCGAGAGCCACCTAAGGTTCCGACTAAAAAGGCGAAATGATTTTTCATTATTTTACATTATCCAAATTGAAGTAAAGTAATGAGCCTCCTATGATATGGGAGGCTCATTACTTTACTTCAACTAGTCCCCGTGTTCCTCGAATGGATCTCTTAGTTGTTGAGAGGGTTGCCCAAAAGCGGTATATAAGGCGTACCCGGTAAAACTTACAAGTAAACCAGATATAAAGATGGCGACTAGGGTTGCTGTTTCCATTATTATAAAATTTAAAGACCACAATGGATCTATGATAAGATCGTTTATTTACAACGGAATGGTATACAAAGTCAACCGATCTCAACCAATGCAATAGGATTTATGGCTACACAAACCGTTGAGGGTAGTTCTAGATCTGGTCCAAGACGAACTACCGTAGGGAATTTATTGAAACCATTGAATTCGGAATATGGTAAAGTAGCCCCCGGGTGGGGAACTACCCCTTTGATGGGGGTCGCAATGGCTCTATTTGCAGTATTCCTATCTATTATTTTGGAGATTTATAATTCTTCCGTTTTACTGGATGGAATTTCAATGAATTAGGTCCATAAAAATCACGAAGTCCTGGCTTTTCAATCCAAAGTGAATCACTTAGGACTCGGATTTCTAGGCCATTCTGGCAGTTCGACCGTGGAATTCCTTTCTTTCTGTATTTCCGGAATATGAGTGTGTGACTTGTTATAATTGATCCTATTGATAGTACAGAGAGTAGGTCTGTCATCTTGAGAGAGATGGGTTCTGCCTCGTCGGATATTCATTTTTTTATCTGGAGCACAGAATATATGGAATAGATCAAGAAATATTTGAACTATGATTCATGCCTAGTATTCAGACCTCGCGACTGGACTCAAAAAAATTAAAAAGATTTATTTTAGAATTCTAAATCGAAGGGTTTGTTTTTCTTCCTTAAACATTCTATTCTGTTTATGTTTCTTTATTTTGACCAACGGACAAATCAAATGTTTCTCCGAATTTTTAGGCATTTCATATATTAATTGAATAAGTGATGATCAAACGGTTCTTACTCAGAGAACCTTTGGGCTTAGGGGCTTTATTCAATCATCGTGGTTTTAGTATGAATCTGAGGTTTCAATCGATTCATAGGGTCTCAACAAGAAAATTCCTATCAATAATAAAAAAAAAAGAAATCCGAATAATTATAATTAGACACAAAAAAATAAATAAAAATAGGGAAAAAGAAGATTCAAGAGGCCTGTAACTATCAACATAAAGACAAATGAGCCGACTTGATATTTTGGCATTATCATCACAAAGAAGAATTTGAGGGCTTTTTTCCTTCCTATCTTCGGAGAAGGTTGAGCGTACTAATAAGAATAAGAAGTTTCAAACTTTATATTACGTATCCATTGCAACCAGTATTGGGGT